CCGCGACAATGGTCTACTTCTTCACATCCATCGCGCAATGCATGCAGTTATTGATAGACAGAAAAATCATGGTATGCATTTTCGTGTACTAGCTAAAGCATTACGTATGTCTGGCGGAGATCATATTCACGCTGGTACAGTAGTGGGTAAACTGGAAGGGGAACGTGAGATGACTTTGGGTTTTGTTGATTTGTTACGTGATGATTATATTGAAAAAGATCGAAGTCGTGGTATTTTTTTCACTCAAGACTGGGTCTCTATGCCAGGTGTTCTGCCCGTGGCTTCAGGGGGTATTCATGTTTGGCATATGCCTGCCCTAACCGAAATCTTTGGGGATGATTCCGTACTACAGTTTGGTGGAGGAACTTTAGGACACCCTTGGGGAAATGCACCCGGTGCAGTAGCTAATCGGGTGTCTTTAGAAGCATGTGTACAAGCTCGTAATGAGGGACGTGATCTTGCTCGTGAAGGTAATGATATTATTCGTGAAGCTGCCAAATGGAGTCCTGAGCTAGCCGCTGCTTGTGAAGTATGGAAAGAGATCACATTCGAGTTCGAACCAGTGGATAAGGTGGATAAGATAGATAAAGAGACAAAATAAGCGCGTATAATTTAGCAATTCCTGTTTGTTCTCCTAATTGATTGCAATGAAACTTGGCCCAATCTTTCTTTTCCTCAAAAAAAGAAAGATTGGGCCGAATAAAAAGAAAGACATCTTATACTAATCCTATAATACTATGAACTATGAGGGTCTTTGTGTATTTGCTCTTTTATATGTACAGACCTTACGATAGATATACAATACGATATACAAGTATATACAAAATATAAACATAAGAAGATAAGATCGAAGGAAGACTAAACAACTTATCTATTCTATTCTTTATTGTTGGATCCATAGGCTGAATTATGGATCCTTGGGATTGGATTGGTGGATCATTTTAGATTCCTTAGTTTCAGGCCATAGATCAAGCCAAGGGAAGGATCCCTTCTACCCCTATCCTGTATATTGTCTTTTTCGTTCCCTGTTGTAATAGAAACTCATTTTCTTATTTGACTATATGACACGAGATTCTACGAGACGAGAATTCATTTTGAATTTATGGGAAGAAACAACTATGTATCTTTTTGATGAGAATTGAAAGTTTTACATGAGAGAAACCTGTCTTTATATATCTTTTTTTGAGGAAAAAATTCTATCATAATATTGAAATGATTCAACAGATTCTTCAAAAGGAGATCTTTTCAAGACTCGCTCGTTTTTCATTAAAAATCTTAATGATTGGATCATAATCATATGCTTCATTTGAATTCTGATGAGAAAGAAAAAGAAATAGTAAAATGACTTTTTATTCATCGAATGACTATTCATCTATTAGTATTAGGTTTTCCTAAAATAGGGGGCGGAAAGAATCTATGGAAAAATGTTGGTTCAATTCGATGTTGTCTAACAAGAAGTTAGAACATAGGTGTGGACTAAGTAAATCAATGGATAGTCTTGATGCTCTTGGACATACCAGTGGAAGCAAAGAAACTATTCTAAATGATGCGGAGAAAAAGATTACTAGTTGGCACAGTTTTAGTTTCAGTAATATTAATTATCTAAATTATTTATTTGATAGCAGGAATTTTTGGAGTTTGATCTCTGATCATACTTTTTTAGTTAGAAATAGTAATGGTGACACTTCTTCTGTATATTTTGATATTGAAAATCAGATTTTTGATATTTACAATGCTAGTTCTTTTTTGAGTGAACTAGAGATTCTTTTTGCTAGTTATTTGAATAGTGGATCTAATAGTAGTAATTACTACTATTATTATTCCATGTATGATACTCAATCTAATTGGAATAATCACATTAATAGTTGCATTGATAGTTATCTTCGTTTTGAAATCATTCTTAAGAGTGACATTTACAGTGGTATCGACAGTTACATTTCTAGTTTCATTTGTACGGAAAGTATAAGTAGTATTGAAAGTGGAAATTCTAGTATCAAAGCTAGTAGCAGTTCTTTCAATATAAGAGAAAGATCTAATGATTTAGATAGAAATACAAAATACAAGCAGTTATGGATTCAATGTGAGAATTGTTATGGATTAAATTATAAAAAATCTTTTAGTTCAAAAATGAATATTTGTGAACACTGCGGATATCATTTGAAAATGAGTAGTTCAGATAGAATTGAACTCTTTATTGATCCTGGCACTTGGGAGCCTATGGATGAAGATATGGTCTCTATGGACCCCATTGAATTTCATTCAGAGGAGGAACCTTATATAGATCGCATCTCTTTTTATCAAAGAAAAACGGGTTTAACTGAAGCTGTTCAAACGGGCGTAGGTCAATTAAATAGTATTCCCATAGCAATTGGAGTTATGGATTTTCAGTTTATGGGAGGTAGTATGGGATCTGTAGTAGGTGAGAAAATCACCCGTTTGATCGAGTATGCTACTAATCGATCTCTACCTGTCATTATTGTGTGTGCTTCTGGAGGAGCACGCATGCAAGAAGGGAGTTTGAGCTTGATGCAAATGGCTAAAATATCTTCTGCTTCATATGATTATCAATCAAAGAAAAAGTTATTCTATGTATCAATCCTTACATCTCCTACAACTGGCGGGGTTACAGCAAGTTTTGGTATGTTGGGAGATATCATTATTGCTGAACCTAATGCCTACATTGCTTTTGCGGGTAAAAGAGTAATTGAACAAACATTGAAAAAGACAGTACCCGACGGTTCACAAGCGGCTGAGTATTTATTCCTTAAGGGCTTATTCGACCCAATTGTACCACGTAATCTTTTAAAAGGTGTTCTTAATGAGTTATTTCAGCTACATGGTTTCCTTCCCTTGAATCAAGATTAAAAAAAGATTTTAAAAAAGATTGAAATTCTTCATTTTCAAATAGCACTAGCTTCAGTTATTTTTCTTTGTAGCGAATAAGCATTTAGTTCATTCTAATGAAAAAAACCAAACTAAGAAGATGGTGTTTTCTTTGGGTACATAAGTTATAAGTGTAGTAAGAGTCAAAAGTTTTGGATAATGACTTTTTGCCCCGGATCTTTTTTTTATTCTACCTCTCTTCCTGATTAGGAATAAGCATCCCTCTATCGACAAGATAAAAAAGAATTTCTTTCTCCTTCCGAGAAATCCGGGAAAGAAAAATAAAATATGAAATAAAAAGAAAGAAGAAATCTCAAATAAAATAAAGAAAATAGAAAGATTCAAATAACAAATAATAACAAATAAGAAGAATATAGAAGTTATTTCTATTTAGCGAGAACCCCCGTTTTTCACTAGGAATCCCTTTTTGTTGAATAAGATTGGTTAAAGTCGGGAACTCATAAGAAACTCTTTTCTATCTTTCCTTTCAAAACACCTTTTTTGTTTTGAAAGGAAAGATAGAAAGACGATGAAGATAAGGATGGGAGAAGAAGAATCCAATTTATGAAAGCGGATTCTCATACATATTCGTGTAGAAAGAGGAATAGGTACACTTCATTTAGTTCTACATTCGTTATTTATTCTGAAATACTTCATATTAAGATTATCTTAATATTCTTTCTAATAGATAGACTTATCATAAGATATCTTTATAATTATAATTGAGAATTATAATAGGTACAAATAGGAAATCGAGGTACCCATTCTATGATAGATTTGAACTTTCCCTCTATTTTTGTTCCTTTAGTGGGCCTAGTCTTTCCGGCAATCGCAATGGCTTCTTTATCTCTTTATGTCCAAAGAAATAAGATTGTTTAATTTTTAAATACGATGGGACCAAATCTCATCAATCTCTTTCAACACTGGATCATCATACAGATACTCTTTTAATGTAATATGGTAGGATATATGATATGTGGCCTTTCACAAATAGTTGTTTTGTTATGTATGCCGATGCATAATATACGCATTAATGCGTGTATATGCGATTATAGCTTAATCAATTAAATGATTCAATTCAAAATGATCATCAGCAAATCTTTTTTGAAAAATATGAAAAATATTTGAAATAGAAACTCAATGTATCTAACCAATTATTCCTAAAGGTTCCCGTCGGAATGCTGCTAGTTGATGAAAGTTACTTCGGGATCAAGCAATAAAAATCGAGTCAAATCCATTTGAGTTATTATCTCAATTCCAATCGAATGCAACTGGATCTAGTATAGTATGAACTGGCGATCAGAACATATATGGATAGAACTTATAACGGGGTCTCGAAAAACAAGTAATTTTTGCTGGGCCTTTATCCTTTTTTTAGGTTCACTAGGATTCTTAGTGGTTGGAACTTCCAGTTATCTTGGTAAAAATCTGATATCCGTATTTCCGTCTCAGCAAATTCTTTTTTTCCCACAAGGGATCGTGATGTCTTTCTATGGGATCGCAGGTCTATTCATTAGTTCTTATTTGTGGTGCACAATTTCATGGAATGTAGGTAGTGGTTATGACCGATTTGATAGAAAAGAAGGGATAATGTCCCTTTTTCGTTGGGGATTTCCTGGAAGAAATCGTCGTATCTTCCTTCGTTTCTTTCTGAAAGATATCCAATCAATCAGAATGGAGGTGAGAGAGGGTCTTTTTCCTCGCCGTGTCCTTTATATGGAAATCAGGGGCCAAGGAGCCATTCCCTTGACCCGTACTGATGAGAATTTGACTCCACGAGAAATTGAACAAAAAGCTGCCGAATTGGCCTATTTCTTGCGCGTACCCATTGAAGTATTTTGAAATGAACTGAAGAAGAAATATCAGCATGAGAGAAGGAACTTAATACATCTCAAAAGCAGGAGGACGTATATGGACTAAGAAAATAGAATAGAACTAATGAAATAAAATAGATTAAATTAAGGAGAATATAAACTATTTATACACAAAAACTCTTTTGTATACACATGGCGTCCAGCTTCATTCTTTATACTAGTAAAAAGAAAAGAGTTTAATAAGTATAGATTCATCAAATATCCTAACATTTCTTTTCTTTTCGTAAAACATAATTCCTCTTTTTAGGCCTTTGAATTGATACCCTATCCCCGCGCTGCGGTTAGACAGTGAAATCTTTCGAAATAGAAATAAAAGAATGAAAGGATCCGGTAGGTTTCGTCTTTAAATCCAAATTATATTCGTTAGTTCAAATGGGTTTTCGAGTCTTCATCGAAAGGAAGAAATGAAGAGGAAATCGGTTACAATTTGCCTAATTGAGATCTCTGGAATATGGAAAGAATATTTACTTCTTTTTTTTCATTCGAAAAGGGCCCTTCTTCTATGTTCTATTCTAGATCCAAAGACTCAATTCTTACACAAAAACAAAAATAGGAAAAGAACCATAGGTTCGATACCTTGTTCTTGTTAGAGTTATAGGCTCTTGTTATATAATTCGTGCTTCATAGAAATCTCAGATAGAATCGACGAATGAAACAGGTTCATTAACAATTCACATCACGGATACAGAATGAAAAAAAAGAAAGCATTGGCTTCCCTCCCATATCTTGTGTCTATACTCTTTTTGCCCTGGTGGGTTTCTCTCTCATTTAAGAAATGTCTAGAAACTTGGGTTCTTAATTGGTGGAATACCAGGCAATCCGAAATCCTTTTGAATGATATTCAAGAGAAAAATGTTCTAGAAAAATTTATGGAATTAGAAGAACTATTCCTGTTGGACGAGATGATAAAGGAGTACTCGGAGACACATATGCAAAGGTTTCGTATAGGAATGCACAAGGAAACAATACAATTGGTCCAAAGACACAATGAATCTCATTTCCATATCATTTTGCATTTCTCTACAAATCTAATCTGTTTCGCTATTCTAAGTGGTTATTTTTTTCTGGGTAATGAAGAACTTTTCATTCTCAATTCTTGGATTCAGGAATTTCTCTATAACTTAAGTGATACAATCAAAGCTTTTTCGATTCTTTTAGTTACTGATTTATGGATCGGATTTCACTCGACCCATGGTTGGGAACTAATGATTGGTTCGATCTACAACGATTTTGGATTGGCTCAGAATGATCAGATTATATCTGGTCTTGTTTCCACTTTTCCAGTGATTCTAGATACAATTGTGAAATATTGGATCTTCCATTTTTTAAATCGCGTATCTCCTTCTCTTGTAGTAATTTATCATTCAATGAATGAATAATTCATTAGATCTTTTGATATCAATCAAATCAGAATCTTTCTTCATGTATAAATAAATCATTTTTCATCTTACTTATTCTTTATACTTCTACCTTTTCAATTCAAGGTATTCATACTATATTCCACCAGTACAATTCTTTCAGTACAATCAATACAATGGCAAACTTGTGGATAGGGAATTCTACTAGTTACCTATCAAATTTATTGTAGAAATTCCGGGGATCAATGATTGGACCATGCAAAATAGAAAGACTTTTTCTTGGGTAAAAAAACAGATGACTCGATCCATTTATGTATCGATCATGATATATGCAATAACTCGAGCATCTATTTCAAATGCATATCCCATTTTTGCGCAGCAGGGTTATGAAAATCCACGAGAAGCAACTGGGCGAATTGTATGTGCCAATTGCCATTTAGCTAATAAGCCCGTGGATATTGAAGTTCCGCAAGCTGTGCTTCCTGATACTGTATTTGAAGCAGTTGTTCGAATTCCTTATGATATGCAACTTAAACAAGTTCTTGCTAATGGTAAAAAGGGAGCTTTGAATGTAGGAGCTGTTCTTATTTTACCTGAGGGATTCGAATTAGCCCCCCCCGATCGTATTTCTCCCGAAATGAAAGAAAAGATGGGCAATCTTTCTTTTCAGTTTTATCGTCCTAATAAAAGAAATATTCTTGTGATAGGTCCTGTTCCCGGTCAGAAATATAGTGAAATCGTATTTCCTATTCTTTCCCCCGACCCTGCTACGAAAAAAGACGTTCACTTCTTAAAATATCCCATATATGTAGGTGGGAACAGGGGAAGGGGTCAGATTTATCCTGATGGTAGCAAGAGTAACAATACAGTTTATAATGCTACATCTGCTGGTATAGTAAGCAGAATAGCACGTAAAGAAAAGGGGGGATATGAAATAACCATAGTTGATGCTTCAGAAGGACGCCAAGTGGTTGATATTATACCTCCAGGACCAGAACTTCTTGTTTCAGAAGGTGAATCCATCAAGCTTGATCAACCATTAACAAGTAATCCAAATGTAGGAGGTTTTGGTCAGGGAGACGCAGAAATAGTGCTTCAAGATCCATTACGAGTCCAAGGCCTTCTGTTATTCTTGGCATCTGTGATTTTGGCACAAATCTTTTTGGTTCTGAAAAAGAAACAGTTTGAAAAGGTTCAGTTGTACGAAATGAATTTCTAGATCTAGAGATTCCTTAAAATAAAGTTGGTAAAAGTGCCAAATTCTTGTTGATCAATAGAATGATATATGATTCAAAAAATTCTATTTCTATAAGTCTTTTCTTTGTTTGTTTTTTTTTTTTTATACTCTTTTTTATTTTGCGGGATGTCTGAAACTCATTACTTGT